AAATTAATAAAAAAGTTCCTCGATGGTCATACAAATTAATCAACGATTTTGAACAACAGGAGGGGGAAACCGAAGAAACTGTGGTAGAGGATCATCAGATTCGTTCAAGAAAATCCAAACGCGTAGTGATTTTTACTGATAACCAACAAAATACTGATGCTTATACTAATACCAAAGAAACTAATAATACTGATCAAACAGGCGAAGTTGCTTTGATACGTTATTCCCAACAATCGGATTTTCGTCGAGACATAATCAAAGGCTCCATGCGCGCTCAAAGACGTAAAACAGTTACTTGGAAACTCTTTGAAGCAAATGCGCATTCCCCTCTTTTTTTGGACCGAATAGACAAATCTTTTTTTTTTTTTGATATTTCTGAACGGATGAAAAAAATTTTTAGAAATTGGATGTGGAAAAACACAGAATTCACAATTTCGAATTATACAGAGAAAAAGACAAAAGAAAGCGCGAAAAAAAAAGAGGAGGACAAAAAAGAAGAAGACAAAAGAAAGGAGAAAGTGCGTATACAAATAGCGGAAGCCTGGGATAGTATTTTACTTGCTCAAGTAATGAGAGGTTTTTTATTAGTAACCCAATCAATTCTTAGAAAATATATTATATTACCTTCATTGATAATAGCTAAAAATATCGTCCGTATACTATTATTTCAATTTCCGGAATGGTATGAGGACTTAAAGGATTGGAATAGAGAAATGCATGTTAAATGTACCTATAACGGCGTTCAATTATCAGAAAAAGAATTTCCAAAAAACTGGTTAACAGACGGCATTCAGATCAAGATCCTATTTCCTTTTCGTCTTAAACCTTGGCACAGATCTAAGTTACGAGCCCCTTATAACGATCCAATGAAAAAGCAAGGTCAAAAAAATGATTTTTGTTTTTTAACAATTTTTGGAATGGAAGCTGAACTACCTTTTGGTTCTCCCAGAAAAAAACTTTCATTTTTTGAACCGATTTTTAAAGAACTCAAAAAAAAAATTAAAAAATTGCAAAAGAAATGTTTTATAATTCTAGGAATTTTTAAAGAACAAACAAAATTGTTTCTAAATGTCTCAAAAAAACCAAAAAAATGGATCATTAAAAACATTCTGTTTATAAAAGAAATAATAAAAGAACTCTCAAAAATAAACCCAATTATATTATTTGGATTGAGAGAAATAGAAGTATATGAATTGAGTGAAATTAAAAAAGATTCAATAATCAGTAATCGGATGATTCAGGAATCGTCCATTCAAATTAGATCTCAGGATTGGACAAATTATTCATTAACAGAAAAAAAAATGCAAGATCTGACTGATAGAATAAACACAATCATAAATCAAATAGAAAAAATTACAAAAGACAAGAAAAAGGGATTTATAACTTCAGATAGAAATTTGAGTTCTAACAAAATAAGTTATGATGATAAAAGATTGGAATCACAAAAAAATATTTGGCAGATATTAAAAAGAAGAACTGCTCGATTAATCCGTAAATCCCATTATTTTATAATATTTTTCATTGAAAAGATATACATAGATATCTTTCTATCTATGATTAATATTCCTAGTATCAATACACAACTTTTTCTTGAATCAACAAAAAAATTTATTAATAAAAACATTAATAGTAATGAAGCAAATCAAGAAAGAATGAATAAAACAAATCAAAGTTTAATTAAATTTATTTCGATTATAAAAGAGTCACTTTCTAATACTAATATTAGTCTTAGTCAAAAAAATTCAAAGACTTTTTTTGACTTATCTTACTTTTCACAAGCATATGTATTTTACAAATTATCCCAAACCCAACTTATTAAGTTAGAGAAATTGAAATCCGTATTTCAATATAATGGAAATAATGGAACCCCCTTTTTTCTTAAGAATGAAATAAAGGATTTTTTTGTTGTAAGACAAGAACTATTTCATTCCGAATTAAGACCTAAGAATCTTCGCAATTCTGGAATGAATCAATGGACAAATTGGTTAAGGAGTCATTATCAATATCAATGTGATGTATCTCAAATTAAATGGTCTAGAGTAGTACCACAAAAATGGAGAAATATATTGAACTGTATAGCTCAAAATAAAGATTTATATAAAGATTTGTGTGATTTATATGAAAAAGATGAATTAATTCACTACGAAAAAAAAAAAAAAATTGAAACGGATTTTTTATTGAATCAAAAGGATAATTTTAAAAAACAATATAGATATGATCTTTTAGCCTATAAATCTATAAATTCTGAAACTACGAAGTACTCTTCAATTTATGGATCACCATTACAAGTAAAAACTAACCAAGATATTTTTTATAATTACAACACACATAAAAAAAAATCATTTAATATGGTAGAAGATGATATTCGAGATATGGATAAAAATACGGATAGAAAATTTTTTGATTGGAGAATTCTCGATTTTTGTCTTAAAACGAAGGTCGATATTGAGGCCTGGATCAATATTGATACTGACACTAACAGTAATAAATATACTAAGACTAGGGTTAATAAGTATCAAATAATTGATAAAATCAATAATAAGGGTCTTTTTTATCTCACACTTCAGCAAGATCAAAAAATCAACCTATCCAATCAAAAACCCCTTTTGGATTGGATGGGAATGAATGAAGAAATACTAAGTCGTCCCATATCAAATCTGGAACTTTGGTTCTTGCCAGAATTTGTGAGACTTTATAATACGTATAAAATGAAACCGTGGGTTATACCAATTAAATTACTACTTTTTAATTCTAATATAAAAAAAAATGCTAGTGAAAACAAAAGCATCACTGGAAATAAAAAAAGAGATCCTTTTATATCAATATCGTCGAATGAAAAAAAATCTCTTGAATTAGAAAACCGAAATCAAGGAGAAAAAGAATCCACGGGCCAAGCAGATCTTAAATCAGCTCTTTCAAACCAAGAAAAAGATGTTGAAGAAGATTATAAGGGATCGGACATGAAAAAACATAGAAATAAAAAGCAATACAAGATCAATACAAAAGCGGAGTTTGATTTCTTCCTAAAAAGGTATTTGTATTTTCAATTGAGATGGGATGATTCTTTAAATAAAAAAATAATCAATAACATCAACGTATATTGTCTCCTGCTTAGACTGATAAATCCAAGAGAAATTACTATATCCTCTATTCAAAGGGGCGAAATGAGTCTGGATATTTTGACGATTCAGAAAGATGTAACTCTTACAGAATTTATTAAAAGGGGTTTTTTGATTATTGAACCAATTCGTCTAGCTATAAAAAATGATGGAAAATTTATTATGTATCAAACCCTCGGTATTTCATTAGTTCATAAAAGTAAACATCAAATAAATCAAAAATACCGAGAAAAAAAACATGTTGATAAGAATTCTGATGAAGTCATTACAAAACATCAAAAGATGATTGGAAATAGATATAAAAAAAATTATGATTTGTTTGTTCCTGAAAATATTTTATCGCCTAGACGTCGTAGAGAATTGCGAATTCTAATTTGTTTAAATTCTAAGAATAGACATAGAAAGGCATTTTTTTGTAATGGGAATGAGGTAAACAGTCAAGTTGTGGATAAAAGCAAAAAATATAAAAAAAAACTTATAAAATTAAAGCTATTTCTTTGGCCCAATTATCGATTAGAAGATTTAGCTTGTATGAATCGTTATTGGTTTAATACCAATAATGGCAGTTGTTTCAGTATGGTAAGGATACATATGTATCCGCGATTGAAAATTCATTAATAGTCCATTTTTCCTATATTTCCCATACCATATCTGGTCTATGACGACAAAGAGATGCACGCATACATTGTCTTACATTCCATTCTGATACATGATACTAATTCAATGACATATCAATTAGATCTAGAATGAACAAAATTTTCTTATTTTAGGTCTAAACTTTTATCTTTTGTGAGTGAAGAAACCAACCATACTTTTGTATCCCCTTTCAAATCCAATTTTAAAATGAAAATAGGATTGAGTAAGTTTTATTAATTAAAAAATTAGAAATTAATAACGAAATACAAATTTTTGTATATACCAAATAAAAATTAGGGGCATTATTATTACTGATCAATAAAGATATCTATCAATAAAAAATATCTTAAAATAAAAAGAGGGGGGGAGAGAAGATTTCAGTTTATGGTAAAAAATTCATTCATCTCAGTTATTTCACAAGAAGAAAAAGACGAAAACAGAGGATCTGTTGAATTTCAAATAGTTAGTTTCACCAATAGGATACGAAGACTTACTTCACATTTACAATTACACAAAAAAGACTATTTATCTCAGAGAGGTTTACGTAAAATTCTGGGAAAACGCCAACGATTACTGTCTTATTTGTCAAAGAAAAATAGAATATGTTATAAAGAATTAATTAATCGGTTGGATATTCGGGAGTCAAAAACTCGTTAATTTTATTTTTATAAAGGCATTTTGAATTATTTGATTTATTAGATCTTGAATTTTAATGAACTTTTTTTCGTTTTCAGCAATTCATGAAAGAATGAATCGAGGAAAAACCTATGAATATACCGGCTACAAGAAAAGATCTCATGATAGTCAATATGGGCCCCCACCACCCATCAATGCATGGTGTTCTTCGACTCATCATTACTCTAGATGGTGAAGATGTTATTGACTGTGAACCAATATTGGGTTATTTACACCGAGGAATGGAAAAAATTGCGGAAAATCGAACAATTATACAATATTTGCCTTATGTAACACGGTGGGATTATTTAGCTACTATGTTCACAGAAGCAATAACTGTAAACGGACCGGAACAGTTGGGAAATATTCAAGTACCTAAAAGAGCCAGCTATATCAGAATAATTATGTTGGAGTTGAGTCGTATAGCTTCTCATCTGTTATGGCTCGGTCCTTTTATGGCGGATATTGGTGCACAAACTCCCTTTTTCTATATTTTCAGAGAAAGAGAATTAGTATATGATCTATTCGAAGCTGCCACCGGTATGAGAATGATGCATAATTATTTTCGTATCGGAGGAGTAGCGGCCGATCTACCTCATGGCTGGATAGATAAATGTTTGGATTTCTGCGATTATTTTTTAACAAGAGTTGCTGAATATCAAAAACTTATTACACGAAATCCTATTTTTTTAGAACGAGTCGAGGGAGTCGGCATTATTGGTAGAGAGGAAGTAATAAATTGGGGTTTATCGGGACCAATGCTGCGAGCTTCCGGAATACAATGGGATCTTCGTAAAGTTGATCATTATGAATGTTACGACGAATTTGATTGGGAAGTACAGTGGCAAAAAGAAGGAGATTCATTGGCTCGTTATCTAGTCCGAATTGGTGAAATGATAGAATCCGTAAAAATTATTCAACAGGCCCTGGAAGGAATTCCAGGGGGACCCTATGAGAATTTAGAAATACGATACTTTGATAGAGAAAGGAATCCGGAATGGAATGATTTTGAATATCGATTTATTAGTAAAAAGCCGTCTCCTACATTTGAATTGCCGAAACAAGAACTTTATGTGAGAGTAGAAGCCCCAAAGGGAGAATTGGGAATTTTTATCATAGGGGATCAAAGTGGTTTTCCTTGGAGATGGAAAATCCGCCCGCCGGGTTTTATCAATTTGCAAATTCTTCCGCGGTTAGTTAAAAGAATGAAATTGGCTGATATTATGACGATACTAGGTAGTATAGATATCATTATGGGAGAAGTTGATCGTTGAAATGATAATTGATACACCGGAAGTACAAGATATCGATTCTTTTTCTAGATTAGAATTTTTTAAAGAGGTTTATGGAATTCTATGGGTTCTTGTTCCTATTTTGACTCTTGTAGTGGGAATCACAATAGGCGTACTGGTAATTGTATGGTTAGAAAGAGAAATATCGGCAGGGATACAACAACGTATTGGACCTGAATACGCCGGCCCTTTGGGAGTTCTTCAAGCTCTAGCAGATGGGACAAAACTACTTTTCAAAGAAAATCTTTTTCCATCTAGGGGGGATACTCGTTTATTCAGTATCGGGCCATCCATAGCAGTCATATCAATTTTAGTAAGCTATTCAGTAGTTCCTTTTGGATATCACCTTGTTTTAGCGGATCTCAATATCGGTGTTTTTTTATGGATTGCCATTTCCAGTATTGCTCCAATTGGACTTCTTATGTCGGGATACGGGTCAAATAATAAATATTCCTTTTTAGGCGGTCTACGAGCTGCTGCTCAATCGATTAGTTATGAAATACCATTAACTTTATGTGTGTTATCAATATCTCTACGTGCGATTCGTTGATACATAGACATAAACTTTTCTCTATTCCTTCCTTTCAAGGAAAGGGTTGGAATGGATTGAGTAGATATCTTAATTTTTTTTTATTCATTATTCGGGTTGATGAACTAAATCAAATAGTTATATGAGTGAAAGAAAACAGCTTATATATAAATTCGCAGTAAAAAGATTGATTCTCATTTTCTATGTATAAGAGTTAGAGAGTTAAGCGGAAATAAACAGAAGAGACCGTTTCCCCCAAGATTGGTTGATTAGTCATCCTGACTTGAAGCGGGTTCAAAAGATCAACCGTATTGAGTTTTCACTATCATTTTTATGTATTAGCATAACGGGGGATTGAGCAAAAACGAGTGGATGGTTAGAAACACGAACATATGTAAAGGATTAGTAATGGAGATTATGTAAATTCTCCAAAAGGACATTTTTACATAATATACAAACAAAGAATACTAATTGGGGCTTTAAGTTGGTAGAAATGATCAGGCAGTACTCCCCATGACACGATTCCAATCCAGAGTATACTCCTATCCACCGATTTAATAAATAACTATTCGAAACGAAATAATCCTTTACTTTATTTTGAAAGCCCTCTTTTTCTCAGAAATAGAAAGAAGAATAGGAACGAAAAAAAAAAAAAAAAAGAAAGATATACTTTATTTATTCTTTGTTACTTTTATTATTTCCCATATACATATTAATAGATATATAATTTGTGTCATAATTCATTAATTAATATAGAATTTTTTTTCGTACGTGAAACCAACGGGTTATTGATATTTTTACAAGAAGTATTTTATTGAACAGTTAAGTTATTACTGAACAAAGAAGAATTGAAATTTTTATTGAAATTATTAAATTAAAGAAAGGATGAGATCAATTCAGAAGTACTTTTTTTATTTTATTTTGAATTAAAATAATTATAACAGACAGAATTCAATTGGTCTAATTTGGGACCGGCCGATAGTTATCCATCCTACAAACATATCAAGATTCAAAAAAGAATACTGATGCGGTCCCTATATTTATTTCTGGCCTTCAAGGAGCCGTATGAGGTGAAAATCTCATGTACGGTTCTGTAATAGCGATGGTAACAGTGATGGTATCACCGACTATAATTATCTAACAGTTCAAGTACAATTGATATTGTTGAGGCGCAATCAAAATATGGTTTTTGGGGATGGAATTTGTGGCGTCAGCCTATAGGGTTTATCATTTTTATTACTTCTTCCCTAGCAGAATGTGAGAGATTACCTTTTGATTTACCAGAAGCAGAAGAAGAGTTAGTAGCAGGTTATCAAACCGAATACTCGGGTATAAAATTTGGGTTATTTTATGTTGCTTCCTATCTAAACCTATTGGTTTCTTCATTATTTGTAACAGTTCTTTACTTGGGAGGTTGGAATATATCTATTCCGGACATATATGTTTCTGAGCTTTTTGAAATAAATAAAACATGTGGAGTTTTTGGAGCGATAATTGGTATCTTTATTACATTAGCTAAAACTTATTTGTTCTTGTTCATTCCTATCACAACAAGATGGACTTTACCGAGGCTAAGAATGGACCAACTATTGAATCTTGGATGGAAATTTCTTTTACCTATTTCTCTCGGTAATCTATTATTAACAACTTCTTTCCAACTCTTTTCACTGTAAAGTAACATTCTATATTCACAACGTGTCTCAAACAAGAGAAATAAACAAACATAAAACTATTCATATATATATTAACGATATGTTCTCTATGGTAACTGGGTTCATGAATTATGGTCAACAAACAGTACGAGCTGCAAGGTACATTGGTCAAAGTTTCATGATTACTTTATCCCACGCAAATCGTTTACCCGTAACTATTCAATATCCTTATGAAAAATCAATCACCGCGGAGCGTTTCCGCGGTCGAATCCATTTTGAATTTGATAAATGTATTGCTTGTGAAGTATGCGTTCGTGTATGTCCTATAGATCTACCCGTTGTTGATTGGAAATTGGAAACTGATATTCGCAAGAAACGGCTGCTTAATTACAGTATTGATTTCGGGGTCTGTATATTTTGTGGTAATTGCGTTGAGTATTGTCCAACGAATTGTTTATCAATGACTGAAGAATATGAACTTTCTACTTATGATCGTCACGAATTGAATTATAATCAAATTGCTTTGGGTCGTTTACCAATGTCAGTAATTGACGATTATACAATTCGAACAATTTTGAATTCGCCTCAAATAAAAAAGTAAATCTCTTATTAACGAATAATTTATAATTACTTTACTAATAACTAATATAGAAGGAATTTAGGTTTCTTTCGTGTTGTTTGGTCAATAACTACAAATACCAACTATTGATTGGTTGGTAAGAAACGCGTCTTAATTTGGATTGAAAATCCTAATATATCCATAATTGTTTTAAAATATATCGTTTAGAATTAGAACGACTCTTTCAGATAAAGAATGAAATTAGTCCAATAATAGTACTCACATTTATTCATATCCCTTAGTATTTATTTACTTAGGATTAAATTAGGAATTGCTCAAAAATCATAAAAAAAAAATTTTCTGGTCGGGTCTCAATAAGGTCATGAAAAACATTTCTATTTATTTATCTCTTATTTTACATATAATGGATTTGCCCGGACCAATACATGATTTTCTTTTAGTCTTTCTGGGATCGGTTCTTATACTAGGAGGTATGGGGGTGGTATTATTTACCAACCCCATTTATTCTGCCTTTTCATTGGGACTGGTTCTTTTTTGTATATCCTTATTCTATATTCTATTAAACTCTTATTTTGTAGCTGCTGCACAACTCCTTATTTACGTGGGAGCTATAAATGTTTTAATCGTATTTGCTGTGATGTTCATGAATGGTTCAGAATATTACAAAGATTTGAATCTTTGGACCATTGGGGATGTGGTTACTTTGCCAGTTTGTACAAGTATTTTTGTTTTACTCATGAGTATTATTACGGATACGTCATGGTACGGAATTATTTGGACTACAAGATCAAATCAGATTATAGAGCAAGATTTGATAAGTAATAGTCAACAAATTGGAATTCATTTATCAACAGATTTTTTTCTTCCATTTGAATTCGTTTCGATCATTCTTTTAGCCGCTTTGATAGGTGCAATTGCCGTGGCGCGACAGTAAAAAATTTATAGAATTAGCAATGCACATTAAACTCTGTTCGGTTTTATTACATTCCATTTATTTCCCTTTAATTAAAGATTGTTTATGTCTAAAATAGAAATTATTCAATCTATTCTATTAACAATAGAAAATCTGCCTTTGTTCCGTACTTTTTTTTATTCTAGTCAATTGAATCTGTTGAATTGTTGTTCAGTTCATATTGAAATGAATCGAAATTGATAAGGAGTTGGTCAATGATGCTCGAACATGTACTTGTTTTGAGTGCCTACTTATTTTCTATCGGTATCTATGGATTGATCACGAGCCGGAATATGGTTAGAGCCCTTATGTGTCTTGAACTTATACTGAATGCGGTTAATATGAATTTCGTAACATTTTCTGATTTTTTTGATAGTCGCCAATTAAAAGGAAATATTTTCTCAATTTTTGTTATAGCTATTGCAGCCGCTGAAGCAGCTATTGGCCCGGCTATTGTTTCATCAATTTATCGTAACAGAAAATCAACTCGTATCAATCAATCGAATTTGTTGAATAAGTAGTATTAATCATATAAATTCTAATATTCATAAATTAGAATTACCATGACCATACATTACGTAATAATACATGTTTTCAAAAATGTAAGAAATTAAAGTATCTTGGCTCTATCGCATGAGTCAATCCAGAAGTAGATTGATTAGAAAAATTATGATAAATTATTGATTCATCTGGTGTCTAAATATATGATTCATTTACAAGTTTACTAGATCGAAACTTTCTGACATTCAAAAATTTATAGATCCAAATGTCACATTCAGTAAAGATTTATGATACGTGTATAGGGTGTACTCAATGCGTGCGCGCCTGCCCAACGGATGTATTAGAAATGATACCTTGGGACGGGTGTAAAGCTAAGCAAATTGCTTCTGCTCCAAGAACAGAGGACTGTGTCGGTTGTAAGAGATGTGAATCCGCCTGTCCGACAGATTTCTTGAGTGTTCGAGTTTATTTATGGCATGAAACAACTCGAAGTATGGGTCTGGCTTATTAATACGTTCCAGAAAACCCTACTTGAATACATTTGATTTTTTTACCTTTACCGACAAAAACCCGCGCTCAAAAACTATTTATTTTGAGCACGGGTTTTTCTGGTCCAAGTTTATCTTGTTTTTACCATGAATAATTTTCCTTGGTTAACGCTAGTTGTAGTTTTGCCAATATTCGCGGGTTCCTTAATTTTCTTTCTCCCTCATAGAGGAAATAAGATAATTAGGTGGTATACTATAGGTATATGCATAATAGAACTCCTTCTAACAACCTATGCATTCGGTTATCGTTTCCAATTGGATGATCCATTAATGCAACTGACAGAGGATTATAAATGGATCGATTTTTTTGATTTTTACTGGAGATTGGGAATAGATGGAATTTCTATAGGACCCATTTTACTGACAGGATTTATCACAACTTTAGCTACTTTAGCGGCTCGGCCGATTACTCGAGATTCCCGACTATTCCATTTTCTGATGTTAGCAATGTATAGCGGTCAAATAGGACCATTTTCTTCTCGAGACCTTTTACTTTTTTTCATCATGTGGGAGTTAGAATTAATTCCAGTTTATCTACTTCTATCCATGTGGGGGGGAAAGAAACGTTTGTATTCAGCTACAAAATTTATTTTGTACACTGCAGGAAGTTCTGTTTTTTTATTAATGGGAGTTTTGGGTATTGGTTTATATGGTTCCAATGAACCAACATTAAATTTTGAAACATCAGCTAATCAATCGTATCCTGTAGCACTGGAAATAATATTCTATATTGGATTTCTTATTGCTTTTGCTGTCAAATCACCGATCATACCCTTACATACATGGTTACCAGACACCCATGGAGAGGCACATTACAGTACTTGTATGCTTTTAGCCGGAATCTTATTAAAAATGGGAGCGTATGGATTGGTTCGGATCAATATGGAATTATTACCCCACGCCCATTCTATATTCTCTCCCTGGTTGATTATAGTAGGCACAATTCAAATAATCTATGCAGCTTCAACATCTCCCGGTCAGCGTAATTTAAAAAAAAGAATAGCCTACTCTTCTGTATCTCATATGGGTTTCATAATTATAGGAATTGGTTCTATAAGCGATACAGGACTCAACGGAGCCTTTTTACAAATAATCTCTCACGGATTTATTGGCGCTGCGCTTTTTTTCTTGGCCGGAACGAGTTATGATAGAATACGTCTTGTTTATCTCGACGAAATGGGCGGAATGGCTATCGCAATTCCAAAAATATTCACGACTTTCAGTATCTTATCAATGGCTTCTCTTGCATTACCGGGCATGAGCGGTTTTGTTGCCGAATTGTTAGTTTTTTTTGGAATACTTACTAGTCAAAAATATCTTTTAATGACAAAAATATTAATTACTTTTGTAATGGCAATTGGAATGATATTAACTCCTATTTATTCATTATCTATGTTACGCCAGATGTTCTATGGATACAAGCTTTTTAATGCCCCAAACTCTTATTTTTTTGATTCTGGACCGCGAGAATTATTTGTTTCGATCTCTATCCTTTTACCTGTAATAGGTATTGGTGTTTATCCCGATTTCGTTTTATCATTATCAGTTGACAAGGTCGAAGCTATTATATCCAATTATTTTTTTCGATAGTTTTTGTGAGTAAACCAAAAAATGAAACTGAAATCCCACGATTTTAAAAATGGTTGATTGTACAATAAAAAAATGAGTCTTTTATATTCTTTTAAGTAAAATAAAAAAATTGGAATTCTATTATAACTAGATATTTTTTGAATTTGTGAGAACCATTTGAATCAAGTAATGGAAATGATTCAAATGGTTCTTGATTGTTTACATGAAGTTTTCGTATATATACCTGTATGCCGTCCTATGTTTATATTCGTCAAGTCTTTTATTCAATTAGATGTTAATGTAAATGAACCATAACTATGCAACCCTATTCCTAATAGATTAACCCCAAAATAGCATATCCAAATTATAAGAAAGCCCATTGAGGCCACAATTGCAGAATTTACACTTTCAAAATTTTTATTTGTTCTAATATGTAAATAAATAGCGAATATGGTCCAAGTAATAAATGCCCAAGTCTCCTTTGGATCCCAATTCCAATATGATCCCCATGCTTCATTAGCCCATACTGCTCCCGAAAGAATACCTACGGTTAAAAGGATAAACCCTAGACTAATAATACGATAACTCCAACGATCCAATTGTTGAATCAATTGATACCTGTAATAATTTTGAGACGAAATAAAAGAAGTGTTTCGTAAGACATTGTTTCTTTCGTTCACGTATTGAATCTCACTAAAGTAAACTGACTCATTTTCTAAATTATTGCTTTTACTAAAAATCCTTATGAATTTTCGAAATGTAATGACTAGAAGAGCTAGTGATAATAATGATCCACACAAAAGAGCTGCATAGCTCAATACCATCATACTTACGTGCATCATTAACCAATGGGATTGGAGAGCGGGTACTAATATCGCGGATTGATGCATTTCAGTTAAAAGACCCGAAGTAGCAAAACCTTGAGTAAAAATAGCACTTGGCGCGGTTATTGCGCTTAAATGGTTTTTATGTTTTTTAAAATACGGAATAATATGAATAAAGGAAAAACTCCACGAAAGAAAAATTAATGATTCATATAAATCACTTAATGGTAAATGCCTCAAATACATCCAACGAGTAACTAATAATCCTGTTATGCAGAAAAAAGTAGCTATCATCCCCTTTTCTGACGAATCATCTAGTCCTACGATTTCATCGACTAATAAAATTATCAAATGAATTGTAATTACAATTGAAACGATCGAAAAGGATATATGAGTTAATATATGCTCTAAAGTTGAAAATATCATAAAAATTATTAAATTAATATTAATAAGGGCGTCCCTCAATTATAGGAATTGAAATCGGGAATTGAATTCATTATAGGAATTACTCTTTTAGAAGATGCCATGCCGCCACTCGGACTCGAACCGAGATGCTCTAGCACTGCTTCCTAAGAGCAGCGTGTCTACCGATTTCACCATAGCGGCTTATTCGAAATCATAATAACCTATTTTTATTCAATCGTCGAGCTTGAAGGAGTTAATTCAATCCAATATTTTTTTTAGGAAACCATTCAAATTGATGAATAAAAACTTGTTTAAAAATTAGGGATTAAAACGTTTTCGTTAACGTTAATAATATTGATTTTTGTTAATAATATTGATTTTTCTTATTATTATCTTTTTATTTAGTTATTTAGTATTTTAGGATGTCAATTTTAGAACTAACAATGTATTTTTTCGTAGGCTATTACTTTATGCTTTCCTAAAACTAAAATGTAACAGTTGTAACTAGATAATTTTTACTTCAATCCCTGGATATAAGTAAAAAAAAATGTTCTGCCTCGTTTGCATTTTTTAATGATTAATTTCTTTTATCATTTATTTTATTAATCTAAAACAAAAACTTCATTTTATCAATTAATAAAAAAATAGAATTTTTATATAACTTTTATATAACACAATTTCAGCGATACACTCAAAAGATTTATGTAAATATTTGCATAGTTAGGTTGCGTTAGGATTTTTTGTTGTGTAGAGAATTTGCGTTAAGATTTAGCAAACCCATTAAGTTAGGTATTTGGGATGGTCGTATCAATCATATAAAAAAATTTCGTATAGAAATTGTACCGTACTTCAAAATATTTTCTAAATTTTTTAATTAATATATATATATATTATATCTTGATCGATCTTCCAATCGAAACATAGGATCTAAAATAGATCACTCAAAATTGGCGCATTCGTCATATAACTACCTAAAAATGTAAACGGGGCTTTTATTAATTTAATTTAATTGGGTTTGGTTTAAGGAATTTATATAGTGATAATAATTTCGAAAACCCAAAATAATGGTTTAAAAGATTATAAAAAACATTTTAAACTTAATCAATTAGTTTCAACGACCTCTTCTTTATAATATAAAATCAAAAATATAACTAAAAAAAATAAAAAAATTATTTTTATTATTGAGTAAGGGCGATGGGGAAGTGATAATCCCCATCCGGAAAATGATAAAACATACTAAAATGAAAGGCGAAACCTTGCGCTTGCGTTTACCCTTTTTTCAAACAAAAAAGTACCATTCATTTTTAGAATTCAGTAGACAACAGAATTCTTATCTATATCAGAAACGAAAGAAAAATTTGGCTTCAAATTAAAGTAAAACAAATTCAATTTTATATTCTCATAAATTAAAACATTATGAGACTAATTTTTTTTTTATTTATTTTATTTTTAATGTATATTGTTTATATTGTAATTTATCTTATATATTAATATTTATTCTTTTACTATACTATTATGATGTTAATATTAATTATAATTGACAAATATTATTTATCATTTTTATAACTTATAAATCTTACTTATAAATCTTATAAATAAACTATAAACAAAATTATATCACTTTATTAGTTATTAGAACGATTCAGATTATTTATTTGTTACACAAAAAAAACTTTTAGAACTCCCGGTAGAAAGAGATTTCGCTAACGAAAAAGCTTTCAATGCTGCCCTATATCCCTTCCTTTTCCAAATATTTTTACGAATACGTTTTTTTGAAATAGAGGTGCGCTTTTTTGGAACTGCCATTAAAAAGTTATAATAGGTTTTTCGGTTGGATGTGAAAGACATCTATTGTTCAAAATAAATTGTTCTTTACTATTCTCTATCTATTTTTTCTCTAAATTAGACTCCAAAAAAAAAAAGGGGGGGTAAAAATCACATAAAATATTAATAAGAACGATAAGGTACACTATGCCAAATAGATTGAAGTTGATAAAAATACAAAAAAAAAAAAAAAAAGAAAGATTGTCCATTTCGTTTTCTTTCTATTTTCGTCGTGTTACATTTATACATGTAATAAAAAAATCGAAAAGTTTAATAACCCAAACCTTCTCCCGCTTAATTAAAAAATAAAAAAACTTTAATAATTTTTTCTATTATATTAATTAATTTAATATTAATTGTTCAAGCTCGAAGAAAGAGTCCACAAAATTTTAATTATCAAATGAGACTAGTAGTTAATCTGTTAAAGGATACAAAATACATAATTTAAAGGCATTTTATTTGCCCCCTTTTTTTTCCGTAAAATTAAAGTGTTGGATATCATAGCATTTCCTACAAATAGCTTTTATTGTAATGGAAGACAAACAATTAGTTACAAAACAAATTGGGTAATGATTCTAAATAACCGAATTACAATAAATAGTTTTAGTTATAGGCTTTATGATTCATATCAAATACTGTTTTTGGTATAATTATTTATCCTTGTTCTATAGATATAAAAAAATTATTGTAATACGTAATAATTAAAATGAAAATTCTAATTTTCATTTTTTATCTTCATAAAATTTTATTTTAAAATTTGAATTTAATATTAATAATTCAGTATTAATAAAATTAATAATTCAGTATTAATAAAATTAAATACGTATTTTTTTTTTTCACTAGTGACTTATTTATATCATTTGACCAATTAGAACCTCTTGATTTTAAATATTTGAAGTAGTTTGGAAAGATTCAGAATAATTAAGGCTAGAAAATTCTATTTAAGTTTTATTTTATATATCTTAATCTTAATTTTTTTTTATTAACCGACCCCTTTCAAAAGAAAAGAAATAAGAACCGGTGACTCAGAAACAATTAATTAAGATAATTTTTTTTTTTTTTTATTATGGAATATACATATCAATATTCATGGATTATACCTTTCATTCCACTTCCAGTTCCTATCTTAATTGGAACAGGACTTCTACTTTTTCCAACGGCAACAAAAAATCTTCGCCGTATGTGGGCTTTTCCTAGTGTTTTATTATTAAGTATAGTTATGGTTTTTTCAGCCCTTTTTTCTATTCAGCAAATAAATAATAATTCTGTCTATCAATATGTATGGTCTTGGACCATCAATAATGATTTTTCTTTAGAATTTGGCTGCTTGGTTGATCCACTTACTTCTATTATGTCGATATTAATCACTACTGTTGGAATTATGGTTCTTATTTATAGTGACAATTATATGTCTCATGATCAGGGATATTTGAGATTTTTTGCTTATATGAGTTTTTCCAATACTTCAATGTTGGGATTAGTTACTAGTTCTAATTTGATACAAATTTATATTTTTTGGGAATTAGTTGGAGTGTGTTCTTATCTATTAATAGGTTTTTGGTTCACACGACCCAGTGCCGCGAATGCTTGTCAAAAAGCATTTGTAACTAATCGTGTCGGGGATTTTGGTTTATTATTAGGAATTTTGGGTTTTTATTGGATAACAGGTAGTTTCGAATTTCGGGATTTGTTTGAAATATTCAATAACTTGGTTTATAATAATGAAGTTAATTTTTTATTTGTTACTTTATGCGCCTTCCTATTATTTGCCGGCGCTGTTGCTAAATCCGCCCAATTTCCCCTTCATGTATGGTTACCTGATGCCATGGAAGGGCCTACCCCCATTTCGGCTCTTATACATGCCGCTACTATGGTAGCAGCAGGAATTTTTCTTGTAGCTCGGCTTCTTCCTCTTTTCATAGTTATACCTTACATTCTAAATCTAATAGCTTTGATAGGTATAATAACATTATTTTTAGGAGCCACTTTAGCTCTTGCTCAAAAAGATATTAAGAAAAGCTTAGCTTATTCTACAATGTCTCAATTGGGTTATATGATGTTAGCTCTAGGTATGGGGTCTTATCGAGCTGCTTTATTTCATTTGATTACTCATGCTTATTCGAAGGCATTGTTGTTCTTAGGATCTGGATCAATTATTCATGCGATGGAAGCTATTGTTGGCTATTCTCCAGATAAAAGTCAGAATATGGTTCTTATGGGCGGTTTAAGAAAACATGTACCAATTACAAAAACTTCTTTTTTATTGGGTACACTTTCTCTTTCTGGTATTCCACCCCTTGCTTGTTTTTGGTCCAAAGATGAAATTCTTAATGATAGTTGGTTGTATTCACCTATTTTTGCAATAATAGCTTGGTCCACAGCAGGATTAACTGC